AATAAATCACTTAATGAAAGTAGATTATCTTTCCATTCATTTCAAAACTTCCACGATCCCTTCCCGAACCAAACATGAATCTTTCGATTCATTTGGCTCTCACGCTCAATTTCTTCAATTACTTATGGGAATTCCCATATTCTTTTTTAATGTAATGAGCCTATCCTCTCCTCTCTATTCATATTCGAAAATATCGAAACCGATCAATAATCCAAGAACATAATATTCGGAGGACTCTTCTGACCAAACAAATAATTGTCAGCAAGGTTGTTTCTTTTTTTTTTTCAAATCCAAAGAATTCTTCTTACTTTATACATAGGTCATCGATTCAGCATTGGATAAAAAAGATAAAAAAGGGGGATGAAATACCCATTTTGACAATTTTTTCCACTCAAATAACGGGTTCAAATCATTTTATCGACATGAGTGTTTTATATCGAAAAAAAAATTCCAACTATTTGTTTTGAACCCATTTCTGTATTAATTTATTAACTAACATAGTAGTAGAAAGAATACCATGCTGCATCTGAACTTCAAACGGTTTAGCTTTAACCCTGTTAATGGTTTACGTTATTGGTTGATAGAGAATCAAAGTAGATTTACCAATGAATCGCGAAATGCTATGGTTCTTAAATATTTTTTTTTTCAGAAGAAATTCGCGGAATCATGCATCTTTTTTTCCTAGTTGTAACGAAAAAAATGCAGTTGGTTGGATCCAGCCTATTCTTGAAATAAACAACTCGCACACACTCCCTTTCCAAAAAAAATCAAAACACCAAGCACTACGCTTAGATTTATTGGATTTGTTGCTAAAATATCGGTATTAAACCCGAAACTCCCGGCGGATGGCCAATAACCCAAGGAAAGGAAAGAATCGGTTACATTTTTCATATGATATCCTCTTTCTTATAGTTATAGATAGACTAATTATTTCTATTATTTTTGTATTATTTTTATTATAAATTTCCCTATTTCTAAATACTAACATAGAATATACTAAATAGAGTCAAATATATATATTGATTTAGAAATGGATTTTTTTTTTTAATTGGAAATTTCCAATAAGAATGATACTTATTAGGTACCAGATCTTATGTCAGGTCAGTTGGGAAATATCTCGTTTGTTGCAACTGCAATACTTCCTAAAAAAAAAGTTCTTCCATTGGACTAAGAAAGTAAAAGGAAGAAAGCTAGTTGGAGTGCGATTCGTCATCCTCAAATCAGATCTTTCAGCGGATTGTTGTCCCTAAGTAATTTAATTGTAGGAGTTAAATCTTAATAGAATTCGAAAAAACAAGAGCAGTAAATCCAAGAAAAAAAATATTATTTTTGGATTAAACAAAAGGATTCGCAAATAAAAGAGCTAATGCTACAACCAGTCCATAAATTGTTAAAGCTTCCATAAAAGCCAGACTAAGTAATAAAGTACCTCGTATTTTTCCCTCCGCCTCTGGTTGCCTCGCGATCCCTTCTACAGCCTGTCCCGCAGCAGTACCTTGACCAACTCCAGGTCCAATAGAAGCAAGCCCGACGGCCAACCCAGCAGCAATAACGGAAGCGGCAGAAATCAGTGGATTCATGTTAAGTTCCTCGCACCAAAACAAAAAAAAATAAAGAAATAGTTAATGATACAATCAACCAATGAATTAGGACTTAATTATTCCATCGCTAAGATTTCTCTAGTTAAATTAACTAGAACCTCGAATTGAAATAAAAATATTATTGAATCCGTAGAACTACTTCGATATCTCTTTTTTAGTTCCTATCCACGTAGTTTTTGTGAATCTGTACGACTTTTGTTCTTTTCTTCAATTTATTTCTTTTTTTCGAACCATTCTTTGTTCTTTATTCGTGATTAAAATTAATTCAATTCACAATTACAGACGAAACGGAAGGCCTTCCGTTGGAATCGCTATCTAAATTCACAATAGTAGGACAAATTAGATATATCTTTAGTTCATATATACCTAGTTAATATCTAATATTACATATACATGCCTTTCCCCCATACTGTAAACCAAATATTGGATCTTAGATTCAATGGGATTTTAAGAATAATTCTTCGAAACATCGACAAGAGTTGTCTTATAGCGATTAGATTCCATACACCTAGTTAGATCCCCCCTTCCGCCGCTAACCAATCTTTTTTTTAATCGCACGTCGTAAACAGATACAATAAAAATTATTAATCAGATTATGACTCTTAATATTTTATATTATAAAATATATTGGAATTGAATAAATAAAACACTATAAAGAGAATATTCATTGGAGGGGGTATAAATAGTCCAATTTTAGGAAAAAGATCTTTTAGATCTCTTTCCTTTTTTCCTAATATAGTAATCTTTTTTACTATATACTATAGATCGTATATACCTTTATTTATACCTTATTTATCTTCCCTAAATGGATTACCTTGAGTCGCGCATAGGTTGCGTCAGGCTAAGCTAAAAAAAGACTATGGAACTAGTTAATGATGACCTTCCATGGATTCGCCTAT